AGTGGTTTTGTTAAGTGTATACGCACTTTGTATGAGAAATAAAGGATATAAACATAGTGGTTGTCTAACGAGATACTATGTAGAATAAGATCGTCAGGTGAGTCACATATTGCGTATTTACCGCTTTCGAATTTTGGAAATTGGATTTAGACTTTATCGACTTATTTCATATCATGGTTCAGGCGTTAAAAATCAGTGAGGTTTACTCTTCCTTTTCGATGCCCGTGGAACTACTATCAATGGTTTACTTCTTGGGAATGTTTAAAAAAAAAAAAAAAAGATTACTACGTGATTCTTTGAATATGCCTATATCTATCGCTTTTGCTTCATTGATTTGATTCTCTCAATAGATACCGAGATTCATATTGGAAATCAAAAATATAGTAATTCAAACTATAAGACATAGGAATAATTCAGATTGATCAGAACAAATAGATATAGCAAATAACTGGAATTGGATGCTATGTCAATCCCATATATGGAATTGATATTCACATATATCAAGATAATATTGTAGATTGATATATAAATCCATATCAAATGCAGCCTCTATCTTTATTTTATTCCTTTATTTTATTCCAGGGGGCAGCTTTATAACAACAATCTAACTAATAAATAGTATGGTAGAAAGAAATAGATGAATCTTTCTACCATACTATCTATCTATTAGAATACTGCCGATTCTAGTCCACTCATTTAAGACATAAAATTGGAATCTTTTTCATTTTATTTCGTCAATTTTGGCTAAGAACTCAGAAGTCAAGTTTCATTCAAATTAGTTAATAATTAATCGTTTTGACTGACTGTTTTTACATAAATGATAAGTAGAAAAGCGGTAGGAACTAGAATAAATAGTGCAGTAGCAATAAATGCAAGAATATTTACTTCCATAATCTCATCGGTTTTTTACTTTGCAATAACTCGGGATTTAATCCCATAGAGATGATAAATCTTTGGCCTGTAAATTCAATGAATGAATAGTACCTCTCGATGATCTTGAATCAGATCAATATCATGAATAACAATATCTGAACTATCAAATCAATTCGTCGTCGAGAATTGAATAGTATAACATAGGAAGTTCTTTTATACATACCGCCCCAAACTTGGATTGCTGACCTAATCCAAAATTCCTTTATTTATTTCTCATTTTTTATTATCTGTTCTTTTTTTCTCTCTAATCTATCTAGTTCTTTATTTTATTGTACAATCATCTGATGAAGTCTCATCAAATAGCTCTTCCACTTCCAGTCGTCACATAGTTACAAACCCAAACAAACAATAAAAGCTAAATGAAAAAAGAAATACGGATTTCCCTTTTGCTTTGACAATGGAATTCTTCCCCCGGTCCCCTTCATAAAAAGGGAGAGATTTTTTGATATATTTATTTTATTGGATCCGTCGGGACTGACGGGGCTCGAACCCGCAGCTTCCGCCTTGACAGGGCGGTGCTCTGACCAATTGAACTACAATCCCAGGGAAATACGGGATCTAGCAGAAATTTTGATTTGTTTTTATCTCCGGATCGGGTATTTCTGAAGTACAAAGGGGGTTATATCATCTCATGGCGGATTGGCGAATTATTGGGCCGAGCTGGATTTGAACCAGCGTAGACATATTGCCAACGAATTTACAGTCCGTCCCCATTAACCGCTCGGGCATCGACCCAGGAAGAATCCATTTTCGACTTATTGGTAATCCATGATCAACTTTCTTTCGTAGTACCCTACCCCCAGGGGAATTCGAATCCCCGCTGCCTCCTTGAAAGAGAGATGTCCTAAACCACTAGACGATGGGGGCCTGCTTGACCAACGGCCATCATACTATGATCATAGTATGATCAGTTTTTTGAAATTGTCAATATAATCGAATGATTCTATCCGAGGGATCTTTCCCCCTTCCCGAATTGCATAGAATTGTTTTTTATTCGTCATTGACGAATTATTCATTAGAATCGACATTAGAAATCTAGTAGAAGAGGAGGATTTTTTCTCCAAGAATTTAGTTCAGAAGACAAGTGGAATCTCTTCATTCCATGATTCGATGAAATATCTTGAATTTTCTGTTGAATTGCTAGGTGTATGTACATGTATCAATCAAGTGAATTTTGTTCTGGTGGGATCAATTCAATAAAAGAAAAAAGCAATTCGAGTCGGTCTTGAAACAATTCATTACATTTTCTCCTAGACTTCCTAGGTAAATCCATTTTTTTTATTATTCAACAATGAGCCGCTAGACACTATGTAGCTACTGCACGTACTTAATGCATATATACTTATGTTTATAATATATGTACATATAGATATTTTATCCACATAGTGAATAATTCCGGAATTAAATAAAAAAGGCCCTTTTAACTCAGTGGTAGAGTAACGCCATGGTAAGGCGTAAGTCATCGGTTCAAATCCGATAAGGGGCTTTGTAAAACCCCAATCTAGTATTCATATTTGATGGGAGAATTGTATTTTTATTTGTAATAAAAAAAGTAACTAACTGGATA